ATGAATTAGAAAAGTGCATATTTTTTTTTAAATAGATGTCTTTCACATCCAGCTATACCAATGAGTAATCTCTTAATTTTTATTTAAATGGCAGTTCCAAAAAAACGTACTTCTGCATCAAAAAAGCGTATTCGTAAAAATTTTTGGAAAAGGAAGGGAGATTGGGCAGCGTTAAAGGCGTTTTCCTTAGGGAAATCTCTTTCTACTGGGAATTCCAAAAGTTTTTTTGTGCGACAAACAAATAAAATAAATAATAAAACATAACACGTTGGAATAATATAAATTGGCCGCATTTAAATTTTAAAATTGACTCATTTCATTTCGAAACCTCAATTCCCGATTTCCATTCTCTTTTGAGTTTAATCAATTAGGGAATGGAAATCGTTCCGCCCTTAGACTATGTAGAATAAGCATTCTTCTACCTTACTGAATTCAAAAAACAAAAATGTTTTTTGGGGTTTATGACCCTTAATTCATATCATAGTAGGCCCATTTAGTTTTACAAGAGTTCAAGTCCGAGGAGAGTATAAAATACACAATAAAAGAAAAGGAAGACCCTAAACTAAAACTAAAATGCAACTAATGAACCTTCAAATACCTATTTTAACGAATTTTTATTCATCAAATTTGATCTTTCCAAAAAAATATTTAACCCAATTAAATTCTTAAATCTAGACGATTGTTTATTCATAGACTATTATGAGTTCAAGACAAGCCGCTATGGTGAAATTGGTAGACACGCTGCTCTTAGGAAGCAGTGCTATAGCATCTCGGTTCGAGTCCGAGTGGCGGCATGTCATCTCCTAAAAAAAGTAAATAGATCCTATAATGAAAATAATGAAAATGAATTGATGAATTCAATTCCAAATTTCAATTTTATAATTAAGGGAGTCCTTATTTTTATGATATTTTCAACCTTAGAGCATATATTAATTCATATTTCTTTTTCAATCGTTTCTATTCTAATGACAATTCATTTGATAACCTTTTTTGCTGATGAAATTGTAAAACTATATGATTCATCCGAAAAGGGCATGATAATTTCTTTTTTCTGTATAACAGGATTATTAATTACTCGTTGGATTTATTCAGGACATTTTCCACTAAGTGATTTATATGAATCCTTAATTTTCCTTTCATGGAGTTTTTCCCTTACTCATATAGTTACGTATTTCAAAAAGAATCAAAATATTCTAAGCATAATAATCGGCCCAAGTACTATTTTTACCCAGGGCTTTGCTACTTCAGGTCTTTTAACTGAAATACACCAATCTACAATATTAGTACCCGCCCTTCAATCCGAGTGGCTAATAATGCACGTAAGTATGATGATATTGGGCTATGCGGCCCTTTTATGTGGATCATTATTATCAGTATCACTTCTAGTCATTAGAGTTAGAAAAAACAGAAAATTTTTTTCTACGAGTAATCATTTATTAAATTTAAATGAATCATTTTTCTTTGGTGAAATCGAATACATGAATGAACAAAGTAATGTTTTACAAAATATTTCTTTTTTTTCTCCAAGGAATTATTACAGGTCGCAATTGATTCAACAATTGGATTATTGGAGTTATCGGATTATTAGTCTAGGATTTATCTTTTTAACCATAGGAATTCTTTCTGGAGCAGTATGGGCTAATGAAGCATGGGGATCCTATTGGAGTTGGGATCCAAAAGAAACTTGGGCTTTTATTACTTGGATCATATTCGCGATTTATTTACATACTCGAACCAATAAAAAAAGGAACGCTACAAATTCAGCAATTGTGGCGTCTATTGGATTTCTTATAATTTGGATATGCTATTTTGGAGTCAATCTATTAGGAATAGGACTACATAGTTATGGTTCATTTACATTAACATCTAATTAAATTAAAAAAGGGGGTTCTTTCGAATAGGAATCGAAAAGTGTACAGCGCATATCAGATAAAAAAACTTTGTGTGAACTGGATAGAACCCCCTGAATCAAATATTGTAGTGATTCGCGGGGTTCTATCCAGTTCACATTCATTTTTTTGACTTAAGATAAGAAGAAAAAGCCTTCTTTTTGTCATTGTAAATGAACATTTTTCAAAATTATCATTTTTTTTTGCAAAAAAACTATCTATAAAAAGAATTAGATAGAATAACTTCAACTTTTTCAACTGATAGTGAAAGAACGAAATCTGGGTACATACCAATAGCTAGTACGGGTAAAAAAATGGAGATCGAAAGAAATAACTCTCGTGGTCCAGAATCAAAAAAATAAGAGTTTCGAACATTAAATATCTTGTATCCATAGAACATCTGACGTAACATAGATAATAAATAAATAGGAGTTAATATCATTCCAATTGCCATTACAAAACTAATTAGGAGTTTTGTTATTAAAAGATATTTTTGACTAGTAATTAGTCCAAAAAAGACTATTAATTCGGCAACAAAACCACTCATACCTGGTAATGCAAGGGAGGCCAACGAAAAGCTACTGAACAGCGTGAATATTTTTGGCATTGGGATAGCTATTCCACCCATTTCGTCAAGATAAACAAGATGTATTCTATCATACGTCGTCCCGGCCAAGAAAAAAAGTGCAGCACCAATAAATCCATGAGAGATTATTTGTAAAAGGGCTCCATTGAGCCCCATATCGGTGATAGAACCTATTCCTATAATTATGAAACCCATATGAGATACAGAGGAATAGGCTATTCTTTTTTTTAAATTACGTTGACCGAGAGATGTTGAAGCTGCATAGATTATTTGCATTGCGCCTACTATCATCAACCAAGGAGAAAATATAGAATGAGCATGGGGGAATAATTCCATATTGATCCGAACTAATCCATACGCTCCCATTTTTAATAAGATTCCAGCTAGAAGCATACAAGTACTATAATGCGCTTCTCCATGGGTATCTGGTAACCATGTATGTAGGGGTATGATTGGCAATTTGACAGCAAAAGCAATAAAAAATCCAATATAAAATATTATTTCCAAGCCCACAGGATAGGACTGATTGGCTAATATTTCAAAATTTAATATTGGTTCAGTAGAACCATATAAACCGATACCCAGAACTCCCATTAACAGAAAAATGGAACCTCCCGCTGTGTACAAAATAAATTTTGTAGCTGAGTACAGACGTTTTTTTCCTCCCCACATAGCTACAAGTAGATAAACGGGAATTAATTCTAACTCCCACATGAGGAAAAAAAGTAAAAGGTCCCTAGAAGAAAATAATCCTATTTGCCCGCTGTACATTGCTAACATCAGGAAATTAAATAATCGAGAATCCCGAGTAACTGGCCAAGCCGCTAAAGTAGCTAAAGTAGTTATGAATCCCGTCAGTAAAATGGGTCCTATAGAGATTCCATCTATTCCTAATCTCCAATGGAAATCAAAAAAATTGATCCATTTATAATCCTCCACTAGTTGTATTAATGGATCATCCGATTGAAAATGATAGCAGAATGCATAAGTCGTCAGAAGAAGTTCTAAGATACAAATACATATAGTATACCAACGGATTACTCTATTGCCTCTATGCGGAAGAAAGAAAATTAGGGAACCTAAAAATATGGGCAAAACTACAATTAGTGTTAAGAAAGGAAAATGGTTCGTGGTAAAGACAAGATACGCTTCTTGGGCCAGAAAAATCCGTGCTCTAAATATTTAGAGCATGGATTTTTTTGTCGGTAAAAAAAATAAAATGGATTCAAGTATAATTTTATGGAAGGTATCAATAAGCTAGACCCATACTGCGAGTTGTTTCATGCCATAAATAAACTCGAACACTCAAAAAATCCGTTGGACAGGCAGATTCACATCTCTTACAACCAACACAGTCCTCTGTCCTTGGAGCAGAAGCTATTTGCTTAGCTTTACATCCGTCCCAGGGTATCATTTCTAATACATCGGTGGGACACGCTCGGACACATTGAGTACATCCTATACATGTATCATAAATCTTTACTGAATGTGACATTGGATCTATACATTTTTGAACGTCAGAAATTTTCGGTCTAGTAAACTAACTTATAAATGAATCCGATATTTAGATACCAGACGAATCAATGAGTGATCAGAATCAATCTATTTCCCAATTGGATTATGGGCGAGGGCCAAAATACTTTGATTTCTTATGTTTTTGTAACCACGATCCTATCTTACCCGTATCCAACCTGCGGATTTGAATTAATTTATGAATATTCAAATTTTTATTTATATATTTATATAATAAATGCTATTTATTCAATAAATTGGATTGGTTAATACGAGTTGATTTTCTGTTACGATAAATTGATGAAACAATAGCTGGTCCAATAGCTGCTTCAGCCGCTGCAATAGCTATAACAAAAATTGAAAAAATGTCTCCTCTTAATTGACGATTATCAAAAATATCAGAAAATGTTACAAAATTGATATTCACTGAATTTAATATAAGTTCAAGGCACATAAGGGCTCTAACCATATTTCGACTTGTGATCAATCCATAGATACCAATAGAAAATAAATAGGCACTTAAAACAAGTATATGTTCGAGCATCATTTTCGAACTCCTTATCAATCTTGATTCATTTCAATCTGAACAATAATTCACTCGATTCGATTCTAACAAATATGGAACAAAACAAGGGAATAGATTGGTAATAGATAGATAAGAAACTAAAGGCTTTCTATTCTATTTTTTAGACAAAAATTCAAATAAAATAAAAGGATTATAACATTCATTTTCCGTTGATTCTATTTGAATTACTCATTTAAAAAATTTTTTATTGACGAGCTATAGCAATTGCACCTATTAAAGCGACTAAAAGAATTATTGAAATCAGTTCAAATGGAAGAAAAAAATCTGTTGATAAATGAATTCCAATTTGTTGACTATTACTTATCAAATCTTGCTCTAGAATCTGATTTGATTTTGTAGTCCAAACGATCCCATACCAGGATGTATCTGGAATAGTAGTAATTAGTGAAATAAAAAGACTTGTACAAACCGTTGCAGTAATTCCATCCCCAATAGTCCAAAGCTGAAAATCTTTGTAATATTCTGAACCATTCATGAACATCACAGCAAAAATGATTAAAACATTTATAGCTCCGACATAAATAAGTAGCTGCGCAGCAGCTACAAAATACGAGTTAGATAGAATATAGAATAAAGATATACAAAAAAGAACCAATCCCAACGAAAAGGCCGAATAAATTGGATTCGGAAGTAATACTACTGCCAGACTTCCTAATATAAGACCCGATCCCAGAAAGACTAAAAGAAAATCATGTATTGGTCCAGGTAAATCCATTTGATTTTATAGAAAAAAATCTAAATATTTCATGCCTTTGTTGACCTGACCAGGACAAAAAAAGAAGTTATGCTATTTTTTAGGATAATTTTTAATTGAATGAAACTTAAATGGGGGTAGCTTGGATTGATGTAGATACAGTTATTCGCCTATCGAAAGCAGAGGTTGAAACTTTCTATTTTTTTTTTGAAATTATTATTCGAATATAAATCAATTTTCAATCAAAATGAAGCTGCAATTTTCCCCAACCAACCATTTTTTTTTATTCACCAAATAAAAACCCCCTTCCTTTTTTAGATCCAAAAAAGCTATTTGGAATTTGTAAATGTTTTTTGAATCAAGGGTTTTATACATTTTTTATTTGAGGTGAATTCGAAGAAATTGTTCGAATTGTGTAATCGTCAATTATTGACATTGGTAACCGACCTAAAGCAATTTGATTATAATTCAATTCGTGACGATCATAAGTAGAAAGTTCATATTCTTCAGTCATTGATAAACAATTTGTTGGACAATACTCAACACAATTACCACAAAATATACAGATTCCAAAATCAATACTGTAATTAAGTAATTGTTTCTTTCTAATATTCGTTTCCAATTTCCAATCAACAACAGGTAGATCTATAGGACATACACGAACACATACTTCACAGGCAATGCATTTATCAAATTCAAAGTGGATTCGGCCTCGGAAACGTTCCGATGTGAGCAATTTTTCGTAGGGGTATTGAATAGTTACAGGTAAACGATTCGCATGGGACAAAGTAATCATGAAACCTTGACCGATGTACCTGGCAGCTCGTACTGTTTGTTGACCAGAATTCAAGACCTGAGTTAGCATAGGGAACATATCTGAATATCGATAAATAATTTGACTTGTTTCTTTCTCTTGTTTGAGACAAGTTGTGAAAATAGACTATTCCTTTACAGTGAAAGAAGTTGGGACGAAGTTGTTAATAATAGATTACCTAGAGATATAGGTAAAAGAAATTTCCAGCCAAGATTTAATAGTTGGTCCATTCTCAGTCTTGGTAAAGTCCATCTTGTTGCAATAGCAATGAACACGAACAAATAAGTTTTAATTAATGTAATAAAAATACCGATTATTGTTGCAAAAATTTTACTTCTTTTATTTATGTCAAAAAACTCAGGAACGAATATGTATGGAATAGAAAGATCCCAACCCCCCAAGTAAAGAACTGTTACAAATAATGAAGAAACTAGTAGATTTAGATACGAAGCAACGTAAAATAAACCAAATTTTATACCTGAATATTCGGTTTGATAACCTGCTACTAATTCTTCTTCGGCTTCTGGTAAATCAAAAGGTAATCTCTCACACTCGGCTAGAGAAGAAATTAGAAAAACGATAAACCCTATAGGTTGACGCCACAAATTCCATCCCCAAAAACCATATTTTGACTGCGCTTCAACTATATCAACTGTACTTAAACTGTTAGATAATCATAGTCGACGATAACATCACTGTTGCCATCGCTATTACAGAACCGTACATGAGATTTTCACCTCATACGGCTCCTCATAGGTCACAAATAAATCGAAGGATCTTTCAACATTATTTAATTTTGATGTGTTTGTAGGCTCGATAGAGAGTCAAACTATTATCCTAAGGCTTAGAATTAGACCAATGGAATTCTGTCTGCTAAATTTATAATAACTAAATTTATAATAAAAAGTGCTTCTGAATTGATCTGATCTTTTAAGAATTTTCATTTTTCTTTGTTGATTAATAACTTTATCTTTGAATAAAGAAATACTTTTTAGAGGAATATCGCATAGATATTTCAACCTAATCATTTTATTATTTTAAATTACGAAAAATAATTAGACATTACATAACAAGAATTTTTTTCTCGAAATAAAAATCAATAAAATATAAATAATTATGAATAAAAAAAAGAGATCCTTTTGAAATTAGAATTCTAGTCTTTAGATTTTTTTCGTTCCTATTCTACTTTCTCAGAAAAAAATAAGGGCATTACCCAAAGTAAAAGATTTCTTCGTTCTTGATAGTTATTTACTTAATCGGTGGATAGGAACATACTCTGGATCGAAATCGTGGGGAGTACTTCTTAAATCATTTCTACCAACTTAAAGCCCCAATTAAAATTATTATTCTATAAAGAAATATCCTTTTGAATAATTTACAGAATCTCCATTACTAATCCTTTGTGTATCTTGGTCTTACTAACCATCCACTCATTTTTTTGATTTGAATCTCGCATTAGGGTAATACATCTATGGTAATAGATAGTAAAAACCCCATATGATTGATCGTTTGAAACGGCTTCAAGCCATGATGACTAATGAACCAATCTTGTCAACTGATGTTGGGATAAACAGTCTCAAGTGCTTATATTTCCTTTGACTTAATTCTTGTACATAGGAAATGAGATTGAATTCCTTTAACAGCAAATTTATAAGCCGTTTTATTTCACTCATATAACTATCTGGTTTAATTCATCAATTCCAACGATGAATAAAAAAAGTTTAACTTATTTCATTTTCTTGCTAGAAAGAAATAGGAGAAATTTTCTGTCTCACCGAGTCGCACGTAGAGATATTGATAATACACAGAGAGTTAATGGTATTTCATAACTAATTGATTGAGCAGCAGCCCTTAATCCACCTAAAAAGGAATATTTATTATTTGATGCATATCCCGAGATAAGAAGTCCAACGGGAGCAAGACTAGAAATGGCGATCCATAAAAAAACACCAATACTAAGATCGGCTAGAATAAAGTGATAGCTAAAAGGAATTACCGAATAACTTAGTAAAATGGATATGACTGCTATGGATGGCCCGATACTGAATAAACGAGTATCTCCTCTAGATGGAAGAAGATTCTCTTTGAAAAGCAGTTTTGTACCATCTGCTAGAGCTTGAAGAATTCCCAAAGGCCCAGCGTATTCGGGTCCAATACGTTGTTGTATCCCTGCAGATATTTCTCTTTCTAACCAAACAATTACTAATACACCTAGTGTGATTCCTAATACAAGAGTTAAAATAGGGACAAGCATCCATATGATGCTATAGACTTCTTTTAAGAATTCCAATCTGGAAAAAGAATTGATAGTTTGCATTTCTGTTGTATGAATTATCATTTCAACGATCAACTTCTCCCATAATAATATCTATGCTACCTAGTATCGTCATAATATCAGCCAATTTCATTCTTTTAACTAACTGCGGAAGAATTTGCAAGTTGATAAAACCCGGCGGTCGAATTTTCCATCTCCAAGGAAAAACACTCTGATCGCCTATCAGAAAAATTCCCAATTCTCCTTTTGGTGCTTCAACTCTTACATAAAGTTCTTGCTTGGACAATTCAAAACTTGGAGAAGGTTTTTTACTAATAAATCGATATTCAAAATCATTCCACTCAGTGTCTTTTATTCTATTAAAACGTCGGATTTCTAAATTCTCATAGGGTCCCCCTGGAATTCCTTCGAGAGCCTGTTGGATAATTTTTATGGATTCTGTCATTTCACTGATTCGTACTAAATACCGAGCTAATGAATCCCCTTCCTTTTGCCATTGAATCTCCCAATCCAATTCGTCGTAACACTCATAACGATCAACTTTACGAAGATCCCATTTTATTCCAGAAGCTCGTAGCATTGGCCCTGATAAACCCCAATTTAGTGCTTCTTCTGAGCCAATAATGCCTACGCCTTCAACTCGTTCTAAAAAAATAGGATTCCGTGTAATAAGCTTTTGATATTCATCAACCCCGGTTAAAAAATAATCGCAAAAATCCAAGCATTTATCTATCCATCCATGAGGTAGATCAGCAGCGACTCCTCCGATACGAAAATAATTATGCATCATGCGCATACCGGTAGCAGCTTCGAATAGGTCATATATCAATTCTCGTTCTCGCAAAATATAGAAGAAAGGGGTCTGTGCCCCAATATCTGCCATAAAAGGGCCAAGCCATAACAAATGAGAAGCGATACGACTCAACTCCAACATAATAACTCTGATATAACTAGCCCTTTTAGGTACTTGAATATTTCCTAGCCGTTCGGGTCCATTTACAGTTATTGCTTCTGTGAACATAGTAGCTAAATAATCCCAACGCGTTACATAAGGTAAATATTGTATAATTGTTCGATTTTCTGCAATTTTCTCCATTCCTCTATGTAAATAACCCAATATCGGTTCACAGTCAATAACATCTTCGCCATCCAGAGTAACGATCAGTCGAAGAACACCATGCATTGATGGGTGGTGAGGGCCCATATTGACTATCATGAGGTCTTTTCTTGTAGTTGGTGCAATCATAAGTTTTTTTTCGAGTCATTCTTCCATGCATTTCTGAAAGTAAAAAGAAGTTCATCAAAATTTAAACGACTAAGTTCAAATGATATCACGCTTCAAATTAACGAGTTTTTCTCTCTCGAATATCCAACCCACCAATTAATTCTTTATATCGTTCTCTATTTTTTTTTGACAAATAAGCCAGCAGTCGTTGACGTTTTCCCAAAATTTTTTTCAAACCTCTCTGAGATGAAGAGTCTTTTTTGTGCAATTCCAAATGTGAAGTAAGTCTCCTTATCTTAGTGGTGAAACTGAAGACTTGAAATTCAACAGATCCTCGGTTTTCTTCCTTTTCTTTTTGAGAACTAACCGAAATGAATGAATTTTTTACCATAAAAAAACGCCCCCTTCCCTTTTTACATATATGGATTTTACTGATCAGTAATAATAATGCCATTAATTTAAATGTGGTATATACAATAATCTAATTTGAATATCTTTATGAACTCCTAATTTTCTGAATTCAAATAAATAAATCTGATTTCAAATTGGATTTAGAAAAGGATTAGTACTTTTTCGCGTCGAATAATTTAGACCTAAAATTAAGAAGGTCCTGTTGATTCATTTCGAGATCTAATTGAGACGTTATTCATTTCATATTGGATATTAGAATGAAATATGAGACAAGACACGCGATCTGTATATTTGTTTACTTTCATATACCTTATATTAATATTAGAATTATTCTAGGGTATAGGATATATAGAAAGGGTGTATTATTCACAAATTTTTAATTGTGGATACATCTGTATCCTTAACATACTGAAACGACTGCCATTATTACTATTAAACGAATAACGATTCATACAAGCTAAATCTTCTAATCGATAATTAGGCCAAAGAAAGAGCTTTAATTTCATTAATTGCTTTTTATCTCTATCAAGATGGTTATTGTCATGTGAAACTTGGCTGCTGTTTTTTACGTTCTTTCCGTTCCAAAATATGAAATTTCTATTTATGTCATTTCGATTTTTTGAATTGAAACAAATTAAAATTCTCAACTTTCTACGGCGCCTAGCCGATAAAATATTTTCAGGAACAAGCAAATCAAACAAATTTTTGTCTCTATTTCGAGTTATTCTTTGATGTGGTGAAATAGTTTCATCAAAATTATTTTTAGAAACATATCTTTGCTCTTGGTATTTTTGATTTGTTTGCTGCTTACTCTTATGAACCAACGAAATGCCTATGGTTTGATACATAATAAGTTGTCCATCTTTTTTTCCAGGCAGACGAATGGGTTCTATAATCAATATTCCTTTTTTCAGCAATTCTGTAAGAGCTAAATTATTCTGAATCATCATTATATCCAAACTAAGTTCTCTCTTTTGAATCGAGGATATAGTAATTTTTCTTGGATCTATCAGTCTAAGCAGGAGACAATATACCTTGATATTATTGATCATTCTTTGATTCAAAGTATCGTTCCATCTCAATTGAAAAAGCAAATACCGTTTGAGGAATAAATCTAGTTCTGCTTCTGTGTTGCTTTTGTATTGTTTTTTCTTTTTCCCCTTTTTCATGTCTGATCTTGCATAATTTTCTTCAATATCTTTTTTTTGTGAGAGACCGGACCCAAGATCTCCTCTGCTTGTGGGTTCTTTTTCTTCCTTATTTTGATGCTTTTTATTCAATGCTATCAAAAAACTTCCTTTTTTCTTTTCATTGATCTTTTTATTTTCACTACTATTTTCATTTTTATTCAAATTTAATAGAAGTAATTTGATTGGTATAACCCAAGGTTTAGTTTTATATGCATTATAAAGTAACATAAATTCTGGGAAGAACCAAAGTTCCAGATTCGATACGGGACAGTTTAGCATTTTTTCATTCATTCCCATCCAATCAAAAAATCTTTTGATTGAGTTTGATGGAGTTATTTCTGGACTCATAAGAGAAGAAAGATCTTTTTTAGAAATTTTGTAAGAATTATTAATACCAATTTTAGTATTTTGATTCCTATTGGTATCAATCATGATCCAGGCCTCAATATCGAGTTTTTGTCTCAGATAAAAATTGAGAATTTTCCAATTAAAATATTTTCTATCGATCTTTTTGTCCATATATAGAATATCAATCTTTCCTAGATAATTAGTAATAAGGATATTACCCGGCATATCAAAAAAGGTTTCTTTAGGCACGTTATAAGAAAAATATCTATTTTTATTTACTTGAAACAGAGATCTATAAAAAAAGCATTTTTCATAATTAAGAAATTTATATGATAAAAGATTATATTTATAGTATTTTTTAATATTATCTTTTTGATTAGATAATAAATAGACTCCAAATTTTTTTGGTTTTTTGGAATCAATTAATTGGTCTTTTTCATATGAATGCCGTTTGTTTAAATTTTCGTTTTTAGCTATACGACGCTGATGAACTTTATTTTGCCATTTTTTTGCTATTAATCTAGACCATCTGATCTGAGATAAATCATATTTATAATGTCCTCTTAACCAGTTTTTCCATTGATTTATTTCATAACTCGGAAGTTTATTATCTCCTAATTTCGAATGAACCATTTCTTGTGTTTCAAAAAAATCCTTTATTTCAGGCTTAAGAAAAAAGGGGATTCTTTGATATTGAAAAACAGATTTTAATTTAGACGAGTTCCTAACTTGGATTTGTGATAATTTGTAAAATATATATGCTTGTGACACGTAGGATAAGTCATAAAAAATCTGTGAATTTGTTGTTTTAATAGTACTAATATTATCAAGTGGCTTTTTTATAGTCGAAATAAACGGAATTGAATTTTTCTTTTTTTTATTAATTCTTTCTTGTTTTCTTTCATTATTGTAAATGTATTTATCAATAATTTTTTTTGTCGATTCAAGAAAGAATTCCGTATTTATTTTG